ATATATTCCATGTAGAAAAATTAAATTAATAAGTACATTTGTTTAGTTCTACATTCCTTGCACTTATTATATACTCATTTATAGTATAATTATATACGACTTAAAATTAATAACGAATTTTAAAATAGATTTCAAAATATATAATATTAAGAATAACAGGTACAAATATTAAACCGAGGTACCCATTCTATGACAACTCTCAACTTACCATCTATTTTTGTGCCGTTAGTGGGCCTAGTATTTCCGGCAATTGCAATGGCTTCTTTATCTCTTCATGTTCAAAGAAACAAGATTTTTTAAACCCGATGCGACCCAATCGCAGCCATTTTTTTCAAGACTTAGATTAGACATGGATCATAAAATGGATATCCATTTAGTAGAATATCGTATAAGATGTGCCTTCTTCCGAACATGAATTAAATGTAAATGAAAGAGCTCTTATGCATGTGGAAATATGTTATATGTTTAAAATAAAAATAATTAGAGCTATTTAAAAATAGATCAGGATCCGCAGATCTCTGAAATGGAAAGTCAATGAAATGCATGTCACTATCTCTAGGAGATCATATAAAGGGGATACTAGTATTTTACATCTAGCCAATTCGATGATATGCCCAAAAGTTCCCATCAGAATAGTGCTAGTTGATGAGAGTTACTTCGGAAAAAGAGTAAAGTCAAATTTTTGGGGGGTTATTCTCTCAATTTCAATAAAATGCAACCGGATCTAGTATGAGTTGGCGATCAGAACATATATGGATAGAACTTATAACGGGGTCTCGAAAAACAAGTAATTTCTGCTGGGCCCTTATCCTTTTTTTAGGTTCATTAGGATTCTTGTTGGTTGGGACGTCCAGTTATCTTGGTAGGAATTTGATATCTTTATTTCCGTCTCAGCAAATCATTTTTTTTCCACAAGGGCTCGTCATGTCTTTCTATGGCATCGCAGGTCTCTTTATTAGTTCCTATTTGTGGTGCACAATCTCCTGGAATGTAGGTAGTGGTTATGATCGATTCGATAGAAAGGAAGGAATTGTGTGTATTTTTCGTTGGGGATTTCCTGGAAAAAATCGTCGCATCTTCCTTCGATTCCTTATGAAAGATGTTCAGTCCATCAGAATAGAAGTTAAAGAGGGTATTTATGCCCGGCGTGTCCTTTATATGGACATCCGAGGCCAGGGAGCTATTCCCTTGACTCGTACTGATGAGAATTTGACTCCACGAGAAATGGAACAAAAAGCTGCGGAATTAGCCTATTTCTTGCGTGTACCGATTGAAGTATTTTGAAACAACGGCATTACTTGAAAGGGCCTCTTTGGGACATTCATCGAAAGGACACAATACAATTGCTGCGAATTTTCTCAATTGAGATATCAGTAAACAAAATAATATTTTTTATTATTTCTTCATTCGAATTTGAGGCGGACTCTTAGTCTATTTGGATATTCTTTATAGATTCAAGGACTAACCATAACCAATACATCACAAATAAAAAACAATGAATAGATTCATAGGAAAGATACCTTGTAATAGAACTCAGTGCTTGATAGAAATATTGGATCGCATAGAGTTTACAAACGAGGTGGGTTCATTAAGAATTCACAGATGAAAAAAAATGAAAAAAAAGAAAGCATTCATTCCCCTTCTATATCTTGCATCTATAGTATTTTTGCCTGGGTGTATCTCTCTTTTATTTCATAAAAGTCTAGAATCTTGGGTTACTAATTGGTGGAATACTAGGCAATCCGAAACTTTCTTGAATATCACTCAAGAAAATAGTATTCTAGAACAATTCATAGAATTCGAGGAACTCTTCCTATTGAACGAAATGATAAAGGAATATCCGGAGCCACATCTACAAAAGCTTAGTATAGGAATACACAAAGAAACAATCCAATTGATCAAGATGCACAATGAAGATCGTATCCATATGATTTTACACTTCTCGACAAATATAATCTGTTTCATTATTCTAAGCGGTTATTCAATTCTGGGTAATGAAGAACTTGTTATTCTTAACTCTTGGGTTCAGGAATTCTTATATAACGTAAGCGACACGATAAAAGCTTTTTGTATTCTTTTATTAACGGATTTGTGTATTGGATTCCATTCGCCCCATGGTTGGGAACTAATGCTTGGCTCTATCTACAAAGATTTTGGATTTGCTCATAACGATCAAATTATATCTGGTCTTGTTTCCACTTTTCCAGTCATTTTAGATACAATTTTAAAATATTGGATCTTCCATTATTTAAATCGTGTATCTCCATCACTTGTAGTGATTTATCATTCAATGAATGACTGAAAAATGATCCACTGATATTAATTATTAATCCAATTATAATGTTTGTTACTTTAGTACATAAAGAAGTAATAAAGAAAACGTTCAAAAAAGTACTTACTCTTTCTATTTCTCCAGAGGATTTCTCTTATATTCGAGTAAACTTATTTCCGTACATAGCAGAATCGTGGATAGGGAACTATACTAGCAACCTACCTAATT